GAAAGAATGGTTCGGAACAAAGAAATGGAAGAACTAGAACCGTATGGATTTCCAAAGACTCCATGGATAGGAACTAAAAACGAGATATCGAAGTAGTTCTGATGATTCAGTATATCATCACTTCAATTCGGAGTTCTTAGTTACTTTGACCGGGTGGATCTTAGTGATGGAATAATAAGTAATAATTCATTGGTTGATTGTATCATTAACCATTTCTTTATTTTGGTGCGAGGAACTTACCATGAATCCACTGATTTCTGCCGCTTCCGTTATTGCTGCTGGATTGGCCGTAGGGCTTGCTTCTATTGGACCTGGAGTTGGTCAAGGTACTGCTGCGGGCCAAGCCGTAGAAGGTATCGCGAGACAACCAGAAGCAGAGGGTAAAATACGAGGTACTTTATTGCTTAGTCTGGCTTTTATGGAAGCTTTAACAATTTACGGACTGGTCGTGGCATTAGCGCTTTTATTTGCGAATCCTTTTGTTTAATCCTATTCTATAAACGTGAAAATACGTACTTCTTTTCTTATTTTATTGCCGTCGACTTACCGCTTGCTTCTTCGAATTATATCAAAACTTCACTCCACTTCTTCGTTGAGACAATACTCCGGGGAAGGCCTGATTTGAGGATGAGGAATTAGTAGATCCACTCGCTTTCTCACTTCCCGTCCTTAATTTAATGGAAACCCCTTTTGACTTTTAGGAAGCGTGTCAGGTATTTCGCAATTGACATGAAACCGGGGACCTAATAAGTATCTTATTGGAAACTTCAATTGAAATAAAATAATAATAAAGAATCCATTTTTGAAATTTGAAAATGATTTCAAATGAAATGAATATATTCATATTTAAAATAAGTCAATTAATAAAAAAAAGAAATCAATAATAAAAAAACGGGACGAAGTGATACAAAAAGAACTCTGTTCGATTTTGTTAGTCCTATCTATAAGAGGAGAGCATATGAAAAATGTAACCGATTCTTTCGTTTCCTTGGGTTACTGGCCATCCGCCGGGAGTTTCGGGTTGAATACCGATATTTTAGCAACAAATCTAATAAATCTAAGTGTAGTGCTTGGCGTATTGATCTTTTTTGGAAAGGGAGTGTGTGCGAGTTGTGTATTTCAAGAATAGGCTGGATCCAACCGGCTGCACTTTCTTTTTTTTTTTTTTATTTATAAATAGGGAAGAAAGGTGCACGATCTCGACGAATTACTTCTGAATAAATTAAGAAATCATATGTAAGAACCATAGCATTTCGTGACTCATTGGTAAATCAACTTTGATTCTCTATCAACCAATAATGTGGGACCATTAACATGGTTAAAGCTAAACCGCCTGAAGTCCAGGCACAACATGGTACTCTTTCTACCACTACGTTAGTACGGAGATGGTTTCAAAATGAATAGTTGGCAATTTATCCGATATAGAACACTCATATCGATAAAATGATTTGAACCATTTACTGGAAAAATGGGTGTCTCGCCCTTTTTTTATCCAATGCTGAATCGACGACCTATGTATAAAATAAGAAGAATTTTTTGGATTTGAAGAAAAAAAAACAACTTTGCTGACAATTACAGATTTTTTTTTGTCTGGTCGGAAGAGTCCTCTGAATATTCTGGTCTTGTATCAGTTTCCATATCTTGGAATACGAACAGAGAAGAGAGGGTAGGCTCATTACATTAAAAGATATGGGAATGCTCATAACATAAGTAACTGAGCGTGAGAGCCAAATGAATCGAAAGATTCATGTTTGGTTCGGGAAGAGATCATGGAAGTGAAGTTGTGAAATGAATGGGAAAATAATCTACTTTCATTAAGTGATTTATTAGATAATCGAAAACAGAGGATTCTGAGTACTATTCGAAATTCAGAAGAACTACGCGGAGGAGCTATTGAGCAGCTCGAAAAAGCCCGGGCTCGCTTACGGAAAGTGGAAATGGAAGCAGATGAGTTTCGAGTGAATGGATACTCTGAGATAGAACGAGAAAAACAGAATTTGATTAATGCCACTTATGAGAATTTGGAACGATTAGAAAATTACAAAAATGAAACCATTCATTTTGAACAACAAAGAGCAATTAATCAGGTCCGACAGCGAGTTTTCCAACAAGCCTTACAAGGAGCTCTAGGAACTCTGAATAGTTGTTCGAACAGCGAGTTACATTTACGCACCATCAGTGCTAATATTGGCATGCTCGGGGCCATGAAAGAAATAACTGATTAGCCCTTTTACTGTAGGCATTATTTTTTTTTTTTTCTCCCTTTGTTTCCGAAAAAGAATTAAGAGACACTAATGGTAACCATTCGAGCCGACGAAATTAGTAATATTATCCGTGAACGTATTGAACAATATAATCGAGAAGTCACGATTGTGAATACCGGCACCGTACTTCAAGTAGGCGATGGCATTGCTCGTATTCATGGTCTTGATGAAGTAATGGCAGGGGAATTAGTAGAATTTGAAGAGGGTACAATAGGCATTGCTCTGAATTTGGAATC